GTCCAACATTGATTCCTTCAGACGTGTCAATTGGACAAATGCGTCCATAATGACTAGGATGGATATCTCGTATTCGAAAATTCGCAGTTCGCGCTGTCAATCCTCCCGGTCCCAAATAACTCAATTTTCGACCATGAACTATTTGTGTCAATGGATTAGTTCGATCAAAAACTTGAGATAATGGGTGTAACCCGAAAAAAGATTCATAAGTGGTTGTTAATGGAGTTGAAGTTATCAAATTCTGAGGAGTCGGTATCAATTTATGTCTAATTGCTCCACATATAGTGCCTCTCACCATATTTTCTAAACGAACCAAAGCCAATCCAAATTGATCTTGTAAGAGATCCGCAACCGAACGAATACGTTTATTTTTTAAATGATTCATATCATCAAGTGCGCCCATTCCAAATTTCATTCCAATTAAATAATCCGCAGCCGCCACTATATCTCTCGGTAACAAGAATATATTGGTCTGAGGTATATCAAGATTCAGTCTATGGTTCATATTTCGTCGACCAATCCTTCCTAATTCACATCTTTGTTGAAAGAATTTTTTTTGTAATTCCTTACATAGGGATTCAGAAAATACAGGATCTCCGCCTACACACGTAAATTGTTGATAAAACTCTAAAATGGCAGTTTCTTTTGACCCCATTTTTTTTTTCTCTTTCTCAGTTAGGAAAGACAAGAAAATCTCAGGGTAGCAAACATTTTCTAAAATTTCTCTTAAATTCAAACCCATAGCAGATGATAGAACTAGAATAGATATTTTCTGTTTCCTACTTACACGAGCCCATATCCTCCCTTTTCTATCAATTTCTAATTCTACCCTCCCCCCCCAATCCGATACTATGGTGCCGGTATAGACCGAAATTCCATTATGGTCCGATTCCGACCGGTAATAGATACCGGGGCTTTGCAAGATTTGATTAATCACAATTCTGTATATTCCATTTACTATAGAAGTTCCCAGGGAAGTCATTATAGGAATGTTTCCGATAAAAATTGTTTGTTCTTGCATATCCCTACTGGTTTTCCAAATTAATCTCGCGGATACATATACTTCAGAAGAATATGTGATTGCTTCATATACAGCATCTCTTTCTTTTATCGACGGTTCCACTAATTGATATGTTTCCACAAATAATTGAAATTCAATTTCTTGCTCCGTATCTTCCATTTTTGGAAACTTAGAAAGTTCTTCTGTTAAGCCATGATCAATAAACCTACAAAAACCTTCAAATTGTATCTGATTAAACCCAGGTATTGTAGACGTTCCCTCATTTTCATCCCTGAACATTTTTCATTTCTCATTTATAGAAAAAATCCCATTATTGAACCATTCTTTATCGAATCATATGGATTGATCTAGCAACGGTGGAATTGATATTCTGTTTACTGAATCACATGAAATTTTATCTAACTATATAACTTTATATAGGATATAGAATATTGATACGGAGTATGAACGGGGAATAAAGAGAATTCTATTCCAAAATTGGAATTTTTAACAGATACAACTGGAAATAAATTAATAAATTTGACTTATTTGACTTAACACTTAACTGAGACTTATCATATGATATGGATTTTTAGAGCTTTGTATAGAATTAAAAAAAGGGTATAGAATTAAAAAAAGGGATTCCATTTTGACCATTTACCATTATTATGATATTACATATTACAATCCGATTAAGTACCAGAAAAAGAAACGGATCTATGTTTTATATTTTGTCCGTCCGTTTGATGAGAGAAAGAAAGAATAATAAGAAAAAAGATCGAGATGATTAACATTTTACCTTTTCTAGATTTCATACTTCAGTTAAAAAAAGGAGGATTCGCCTATGCATAGAAATTTGATCTATTTTTGTTTTGAGTTTAATTCATTATCGAGATTCAAAAAACTACTTCTATTCTTTTATAGAAATTCTATTTTGGATAACATATGTCGTGCTGTATCAAAATTCTTTTTTTTTTCTATAGAAAAAAATCATATTACAGAACAAATAAGATATTTTATTAGATATATAGATTTAATATCTAATAAAATTTAGGTTCTGTGGGGTTTACATATATGCATAATTGATCTTATAATTGAGAAGTAGTTTTTTTGAATCTTGATTAGTTCTGTATCAATTCATTTTTATTTTTTCTTATTGGGACAAAACCTTTTTAGATTCAAATCCAAGAATGGTTCATGAATTCCGAGTCACACGGTTAATGGTCAAAATTTTACCTGAATTTTGGCTTTTGTGACTGAAAATCCATATTAGGTTTCTCGACTCAATAAAAAAAAAGGGGGGGGGTGGAAGTTGTGTGTTTTGAAATACTATACAGTCAATCGAAAAGATAGATCCAATCCAAAAACAAGGAAGTATTACACTTATTTTAGGAAAAGGATTAAGATGAAGAAAAGCGGGAGTACAGGAGAAAGGGCCATAAGAATTTCCCCTCCTGGAGAATATTTGCAGCGATTTTGTAGCGTCTTGGCGCCATGGCCGAGCGGTAAGGCGGGGGACTGCAAATCCTTTTTCCCCAGTTCAAATCTGGGTGTCGCCTGATCAACAAAAAAAAGACTCGAAATACCCTATTGTTTTTGTTTTGCTGATGGAACTTGCCTTTTCCTCAACGGAAACATCAGAAGGGTCCGTTCTATAAAGTGCTCTAAATCCTTTCGAATTCACGGAAAACTTTTAGTATTGAAAGGGAATCTGTAAATTGGCCTCTCCACTACTGATTGAGTCTTTGGTTAGGCCGGGAGTAAGTTAATTAGTATTTTCGAAAATGACGCAAGTTATTTTGTCTGCAAAATCATAAAAATCTCTGAGTACTACTAAAATTAATCCATTCAATCAATCTAATTAGATTGATTGAATGGATTAATTATTAATTGGCTTTTGTTACTTTTATTTTCAACTTTTTTATACAAAAAAAGGTATTATTTCAATTGAAAAATAGGTCTATTTCTATTAAATATAGAAATAAAATAGAAATAAATATAGAAAATAAAACAAAATCGTATACGAACTTATTCAAATAGAATTGTTTCACCAATACCAATATGGAGCAAAATATTTTTTTGACTCTGTGCCAATAATTCGACTATTATTATTGAATAATAATGGAATAATTCCTTCATAGAGATAGGGGATAGAATTCACATGGATATTGTAAGTCTCGCTTGGGCTGCTTTAATGGTAGTCTTTACATTTTCACTTTCACTTGTAGTATGGGGAAGAAGTGGACTCTAGAGCAGAGGTACCACTAATTCAATTATTGAAAATTGAACTGCGGAATCAAACGATTCCTTCTATTTCAGAGTGAGTGGGTGGAATCAAAATGGATGAAGCCGAGAAACGAAATAGGAGGGCTCTGTACATTACATCCATATAATTGATATAGACATGTATGAAAATAGATAGTAGATTGTAGCTTGATCCATATTAAGCCTACACCGTTATACAGTACACCTTTAGGCACTACATACACTCCAATAGAATACCAATAATGAGAAATGAGAGTATGGTAGAAAGAAAAATGAATCTTTCTACCATACTCATACTATACTCCTCCGATCAGATCTCCTAGAAGACTGTTGATTCTAGTCCGCTCATTAATTCATTTAAAACGTGAAATTCGAATCCTTTACCCTTCTTTATTTCTTCAATCAGTGATAAGAATAAATAAGTCAAGTTTCATTCCACTTTATCGCCTTGACTTTGGCTGATGGTTTTTACGTATATTATAAGTAAAAAAGCTGTAGGAACCAGAATGAACAATGCAGTAGCAATAAATGCGAGAATATTTACTTCCATAATCTCACCATTTATTTTCTTTTTATTTACTTCGCAATAACTCGGGATTTAATCCCATAGAGATGATAAATCTTTCCCCTGTAAATTCAATATCAATATGATCAATAAGAATATCTGAATCTGAACGATAAGATCGAATAGATTCATCGTCGACAATTAAATAGTATAACATAGTTATATAGTATAACACAGGAGAATCCTTTATCCATACTGAATGAATTTTTTTTTACTTTTTTCTACCCTTTTTCCATTCTTTCTTTTATCTAAACTACTGCTTTCGCATCTGATGAAGTATCATCTAACCGCCTTTACACTTCCATTGGTTACAAACAAACCTAAACATATAAGCAAAATAGAAAAATAGAAAAGGGGGTTATAACTTAACTCCTTCTAAGAAGCTAATCAAACAAAAAAGGTGTGATTGAGATAGATCATTTAAAATTCAAATTAAATTTTTGCATGTGTTCCCGACGAACATAGGGCACTTTAATGTAATTTCCATTACAAGAAGTCGGAGGAATCGAAAATCCCAGACTCCCAGTATCATACTCTTTTTTTTTTGAAATCCTCAATAAGACGCTCTCTTTAATTGTATGTACTAATCCACATACCTTTCTCTACGTCCAATCGTTATTAGGAAACAAAAAGGAATTTCTTTATTTGTTATTTGTTTGCTGAGAAATGAAAAACGAAACAAATAACAAATAAAGAAACAATTAATAAATAATAAATCCAAAAGTGAAAAATGAATGAAGGATCGCTTGAGAATAAAATTCTTCTATTTGTTCACTTTTTTACAAAAAACAAAGAAGTGGACAGATATTTGTGTTTTTTTGTAGCGGGTTTTGATCTGTCGGGACTGACGGGGCTCGAACCCGCAGCTTCCGCCTTGACAGGGCGGTGCTCTGACCAATTGAACTACAATCCCGGGGAAATCAAGTAGACGGTATAGATATTCTTATGATTTCATTCAAAAACTTTCTATTTAGCTTAGTTAGATTAGAATTGTCGTCTTCTAACGGAGACGTGAGTGATAATCTATTGATATACACATAGCAATGCTAAGAGTAGTAAGGATTACTCATGATCCTTTCCTTCTTATTTCAAAATGGCTAGATAATCAACCTTTCAATGAAAAAAAGAAAGAATAAACTAATGTAAAGTGTAAAGAAAAAACTCTTTTTCTTAGACTTTATAATTACAGATTATGGTATGAATATAGATCATCACTAAGATCAGACTAAAAAAAAAGGAAAAGAGTCGCAAATAGCGGGTGGGAAAAAATGGGACTTTTCCTTTTTTCGTATCAGACATTTCTGGAGAACAAAGGAGTTATATCATTTCATGTGTGTGAATTAGCTAATTTTTGGGCCGAGCTGGATTTGAACCAGCGTAGACATATTGCCAACGAATTTACAGTCCGTCCCCATTAACCGCTCGGGCATCGACCCAGGGAAGAATCAATTCTGGGCTTACTGATAATTCTTGATCAATCAATTTCCTTTCGTAATACCCTACCCCCAGGGGAAGTCGAATCCCCGCTGCCTCCTTGAAAGAGAGATGTCCTGAACCACTAGACGATGGGGGCCTCTTTGCCCGACCACCAGCACACTATGCTCATAGTATGAGCAGTTTTTTGAAATTGTCAATATAGAATGATATAGTCTGCCTATATCCGAAGAAGTTTTTCGCCTTTCGGGATTCCATAGAATTTTAGAATTTTTTGTCTATTCATGAATCCTTCATTAGAATTGGCATTCCATTCAATATTTCGTCGATATTTCGATATTAGACTTTATATATAAGCTAAGCATTCTATTCTTCTCTTCTTTTTTCAACTTTATTGACTTGACTCTATTTTACTATATTATCTATTTTACTATATTATCTAGATATTATCTACTATAATTTCGATTTTTTTTAGTATATCTAAAATCTATAGTTTCGCTTTTTTTTAGAATTTAGAATTTGGTTCAGAGAATCTCTTCGTAAACGACTTGCGAAAAGATCTTGAATCCATGTTGAATTAGTGGGTCCATGTATTATTTTTTCATCATGGGTGTTAGTTCAATTAGAGTCGGTCTTAAGCCCATTCATTGAATTGAATTAGATTTATATTTAGAAAATACAATGTCAAAAACCCTTTTTGATTTTACCAATATTTGCTAGGTTACCCCATACTCACTGGGTAAATAAAATGTATCATTTGGAAATAACACATTATGCGAATAAAATAGATATCTATAAATATGTTCTAATTAAATACATTCACTAAACTACTAGGGGTTTTTCCGGAATAAAACAAGATAAAGGCCCTTTTAACTCAGTGGTAGAGTAACGCCATGGTAAGGCGTAAGTCATCGGTTCAAATCCGATAAGGGGCTTTTATCCCAGCGAGAGTGTTCATATTTGAAGGTATAATAGATAAATTGTTTATATTTGTAATAAAAAAGCGTATAATTAGAAAAATGACTTCAAATTAAAACAAGTTATTCTTCTAATCATAATCAGATAAATTTGAAATTTTCTTTTGAATCGCCAACTATCCCTACAACTATTTGACTTTACATTAGTAAAATCAAACAATAAAAAAAAAGTAAAGATTCGAAATCAACAAAAGAAAAAGTAAGTGAACCTAACCTATTGAATTATTCCTCTATCTACTATTCTGATATGAAAATACGATATCGATATAGATTAAATCGAAACAGCGGGTCTTTCTTTTCTTTGAAGTCTGCAGGAATCTGTCAATATTTCCGATTAAATGCTTAGGAGTTAATTATTATTCTTTAGACATAGAAAATAATTTTTCTCTATCCTTCTTTGATTCCAGAACGCAGGAAAATTTTTATTTATATCCCCAGTTCTCTCTTTTTTGATCTATTTTTAATATTCTTTTTTATTCTTATTCTACCTAATATATAGAATATTAGGTAGAATAAGAGTTAGTAGATCATGGCTGAATGGATCCAAAATGTATGTATACGCTATTTTTGTTCTGACAATGCAATGTAGAATAAAAATCAATGTAATAAAACTACTTTTATTTACAGTCTTCATTATTTTATATTGTATTGAATTAAAGTTAAAGAATTCAATTATAGGAAAATTCATTATTTTTTATTTTTTGGTTCTGATAGAGAAAACTAAATGAAAAAAAATTGGATGCGTATTTCGTCTTTCAACCCCTGAAAAGATAAACTCTGCGAGTTTGATTTTTCTCTAAAGTAATAAAAGACATGATACTCTAGTAGTTTAATGTACATAGAAATTAGAAGAATACATAAAAATTTTGATTTTTTTTCTCAATCTTACGAACAAAATACAAGAATAAGATTAGTTGATGAAAGTAAATAAGTAGATCTGTGAATCCACTAGTCTAGAGAGACGGATCGTTTGTTCCTTGAATGGGTCTTTTAAAAAACGAATCTATCTGGTTGATGAGTCATAAGACACTGTACGGTTCATGTGGTACGTCAGGACTAAGTGAATTGAATTCATGAATTTACCTAGGTCCGAATGGTCCAATAAAGGATTTTTATCTTCGAAACCAATTAGATTAAAAAAGCAAGGGGCAGTGTACGATAAATAGTAGATATAATGATCGGAGCTTCAAAAGCCCTGAGAATGCTATGGGGTGTTCGGAAATGGTTGAAGTAGTTGAATAGGAGGATCACTATGACTA